AAATAGAAAGCCCCAGGGGCGCCATATTCGAGGAGCCCAAACTATGTGATTGAATAAATCCTCCTCTATCTGTTGGGGGTTGAGGACTCCTTCCCCTTTTTCAAACTCCGATTCATATTTTTCATAGAGAAATCTCTGATCAACGATAGAACAAGATCCATTTTGAATCATATTTAAGGGATTCCTTGGTTCGGGCCGAAGAAACAATGTCACTCGATCATTATCAAACTGACTGCAATCTTTTTCTGTCCGTGCGGATCCCACCAGAGCGCCTTCTACTTCTAATAGGCCATGAACTAGATCAAAATCATTCTCAATGAGTCCATAAGAAGTGATCCCGTTTTTTTCATCAGGTCCGGGTAGAGACCGAAGGTCTTGAGCGACCGATCCGGCAGAACAACTCAAAAGATAAAGAAGTATCGTTAATTTCTTCATGCTCGTTCCAAGTTCGAAGTACCATTTGTACAAATAAGAATCCCCCTCGTTACAAGATTTCTTCTTCATATAGATAGATATAGGATCTATGGAGCAATTACTTAGAAGTACATTTTGTGAAACAGTCCTTCCTATCTGATAGAAAAGGATCCCATGATCCTGAACCGATCTTACTTGAGATCGCAAATCCCAAGTTTGTCTATGAAGAGCAGATCGAATTATATTAGTGTCTATAATGGATTTCTTTTGTATAATACTAATCGATAGGGCCTCATTGGTAAGTGCTACAAGATCTCGTACATTGGAACCAATAGTTATGGACCCGAATCCATTAGTATGGAACATTTTATTTTCCAAGTGAAATCCCCTAGTATATGAAAGAGTGAAAAAGTGCTTTCGTTGTTGTGGAATAAGAAGCCTTCGTATCTTAATGAATATATTTAATTTATTCGGAGCTATTAGAGCGGGATCTACTTTTTGGGGAATATGGGTCGAAGCAATAACAAGAATATTTCTAGTGGAACATCTTTCACAATCCCCGGAGAGATAGTTCACTAATAGACCGAGGGATAAGTAATTCGACTCATTCACATCCAGATCATGAATGTTTGGAATCCATATTATGCAAGGAGACATTGCTTTTGCTAATTCGAATTGAAGGGTGATATAAAATAGGTCTATTTCCGGCATCATATCCATAGTTAGCGCATTCATCATAGTTAGAAACTCCAGCTCCGTATCAAGATCACGGTCAATATCGTCACTATCATCAATATTGTCACTATCATCACTATCATCAATAACAAAACCCTTAGGCTTGTTATCCAGGAACTTGTTCAGAAATACTGTAATGAAAGGAACATAGGAGTTTGTCGCTAGGTATTTGACCAAATAGGATCGTCCAGTTCCTATAGAACCTATCACTAAAATACCCCTAGGGGGGGGTAGGGCTAAGCGGAGCGAAAAGGGTTTCCCATGAGATGGGAAATGAAAACGATTAGCCCCACACGAGGTTTGTGAATAAGTGATTGTCTGATAATGAGCAAGGAATATCCATCTTTCTGCTAAATAGGATGTATTGAATTCATAATTCATTAGATACTTTTTATGAATGTCAACTAAATATCGTAAGTAAATTGCTCCCGGTTGTTCAATCATTTGATAACCAGAGTGATTCTTTGATAAATGATCACTATGAGTCAGACTCAATAGAATTTGATCAATCCTTTTTTTTGTCGTTAAGGTAGAGAACTGAACCAAGAATTCTCTTTCTTTATCATCAATCGAATCGCTGTTCGATACCCAGGATTCTATTTTATCATCAATCCAATCACCATTCACGTTTTTTATTTTTCTTATCAAGGAATAGATCACTTTACTTGTATGACTTAGATGTCTCGTATTTCTCGAAAAAGCGATTCGATTGATGGGGTTTAGTATGATACTTATGAGATCGATGAGATTCCAATATTTCTTCTTAGAACGTATTGATTTGACCCCATAATACGGACCACCACCCCATAGCATGTTGCCGGCAGAAGCAGAACCTCGTATTTCTTCGAGAGAATCTCCTAATTGTTCCAGAGCAACTAGAAAGAGATTCTTTAACCAGAAAGAATTCAGTTCAGATGTAGGATACCTATCCAGAAGTTTTCGCAACTCAATTATGTATGATGGAATCATCAAAAATTTGACCTTTTCGAACTCTGTCTGTAACTCACTATAGACTCGAGAAACAAAGAGAAGATGTGTACGAACGAGATATCCAGCAACAAGAATAAGGAAAAGGATTGAATAGAGGAACTCTCGAACATTTAGCGATCTCAGATGTGTCGATATCAATGGTGACTCATTATTTCGATGAAGAATTTCTTCGGACAGAAGAAGATTATGTAAACACTTATTCGAAATCTCACTTATCCGATTCCATTGTGTCTTCCACAATGGAATCGGAAGAATTCGCCATGATATATCTGATCCATGCATAATATCATGAAAAATGGATACACATTTTTGGCTACTACTTAGTATTAGTATCGGCAATAGGTCTGAAAAAGTATCTAAA